AATGATAAAATCATATTGGATTGAACCAAATGGGGGTTTCCTATAGAAGATAGATAAGAAATCAAAAAAAAGAAAACAGTTTTTTAAGATAGGAATCGGTATCTAATGCATTCAACGATTTCAGTATAAAATAAAGGAAAGAAAAAAAGCAACGACATCACAATGAAATTTGAATCTCAAACCAAAAGGAAGGGGATATGGCGAAATCGGTAGACGCTACGGACTTAATTGAATTGAGCCTTGGTATGGAAACCCACTAAGTGATAACTTTCAAATTCAGAGAAACCCTGGAATTAATAAAAAGGGGCAATCCTGAGCCAAATCCCGTTTTCCGAAACCAAAGGAAAGGTTCAGAAAGTGAAAAAAGGATAGGTGCAGAGACTCAACGGAAGCTGTTCTAACAAATGGAGTTGGCTGCGTTAGTAGAGAAATCTTTCCATCTAAAATTCCGAAAGGATAAAGTGAAGGATAAACGTATATACGTATTGAATACTATATTAAATGATTAATGACGACTCAACTGAATCTGTATTTTTTATATAAAAATGGAAGAATTGGTGTAAATAGATTCCACATTGAAGAAAGAATCGAATATTCATTGATCAAATGATTCACTCCATAGTCTGATAGATCTTTTCAAGAATTGATTAATCGGACGAGAATAAAGATAGAGTCCCGTTCTACATGTCAATGTCGGCAACAATGAAATTTATAGTAAGAGGAAAATCCGTCGACTTTAAAAATCGTGAGGGTTCAAGTCCCTCTATCCCCAAAAAACATATTTGATCCCCCAACTATTTATCCTATCCCCCTTTCGTTAGCGGTTCAAAAAACCTTATTCATTTACTCTATTCTCTTAGAAATCGATCTGGACGGAAAAGCCCTTTTCTTATCACAAATCTTGTGTTATTTATGATATACATATAAATGAACATCTTTGAGCAAGAAATACCCATTTGAATGGTTTACAATCGATATAACTATTCATACTGAAACTTACAAAGTACTCTTTTTTAAGATACAAGAAATTCTAGTACCTAGATAAAATTTTGTAATCCCCTTTCCTTCTTTTAATTGACATAGCCCCCCTTTTCTCATAAAATGAGGATGCTACATTGGGACTGGTCGGGATAGCTCAGATGGTAGAGCAGAGGACTGAAAATCCTCGTGTCACCAGTTCAAATCTGGTTCCTGGCACATGATTAATTTGTATAAGTCTCTCTTGTATAAATTAATTGATATGAATCGACATTCATATTTATAGTTTAGATCATAATAAATACATATTGTTTTCCACTTCAGCGAGATATACCCCATCTATTTTATAGATGGGTAGAACTTTTTAGATAAGGTATCTAAAAGAATTAGATTCTATTTCTTCATCTTTTTTATTTCTGCTCTTCTTTTGTTCAAAAAGAATGTTAATACTTCATATATATTCAAAAGACATATTCAAGGGGTTAATTTAATTGGTTGAGATCAAATCTAGAGGAATTGAAATACACAAGAGATACAAATAAATAGAATCCAATATCCTTTAATTTCTTTGTATTTTCGTTCATATTTGATTTCGTCATTCCTACTTACATAACTTTCTAAAACCCTTTAAATAATGTGCGTAGTAGAAAGTCAAAATTCATGATGTAGAAGTTCATCCTCTTTGTTCGTCTCATCTGAGATAAGCATCTTACAAACCAAATAAATGGGATGTAAGAATACCAACGAATCTCTCATTGTCTTTTTTTTTTGTTAGCCTATTATAGAATTCCCAAATACAAAGGAGACTTCCATTATTCTGGTTAATCTAGAACAGAACGTATAATCCTTGAATATGTGAAATTGTATAAGACGAAATTAGTTTCTTATCCTTCAATGAGCATCTTGTATTTCATAAAAATTGGGAGCAACATAATCCTTGCGTAAGGGCCATCCTATCCAACTTTCAGGCATTAAGATACGTTTCAAGCGTGGATGATTATCATAAGATATTCCCAACATATCATAAGATTCTCGTTCTTGAAAATCCACACTTTTCCAAACCCAGAAGACAGACGGAATCCTAGGATTCCTCCTTGAGACAAATACTTTTATGCATACCTCTTCTGGTTGATCTACACCATACTCTATTCTCGTAAGATGATATACACTAGCTAACAGCCCGCCGGGTGCTACATCATAGGCGCATTGGGAACGGAGATAATTGTAACCATATACATATAAAATAACAGCAATAGAATGCCAATCCTCGGACTTTATTTGTAAAGTCTCTATTCCTTGGTAATCAAAGCCCAAAGATCTATGAATTAGCCCATGCTTGACTAGCCAAGCAGACAAACGACCCTGCATCTTTTTTATTTCTCCCATATTTTTATTTGTATTAAGTATTTCACCTTTACGATGAAATTTATGAAGATTTTTTTTATTTTGTACAAAGAAATACTGTCTAATTCACCAATTCATGGGAAGAGACTGAACTTTTGTATTTGAAAAATGTTTCAGT